TCCCCTGTTCCCGCCTACGTATATAGGATATTTTAAGAAGTGAACATCCTTCTTAGTAGCAGGGTCCGGGGAAAGAATAGGGAAGGTTATTTCACTATATTTTTTACCAGGGACAGGGCCTACCACAAGAATATTTTTTTTATTGGGGCGATAGCTCTGAAAAGACAAATTGCCAATCTTTTCTTTCATCTCGGGAGAAATACGATCGGGAGGAGCTAATTCAAACCCCTCCGGTAAAATAAGAACAGCCCCCACGTTCAACCCCCCTTTTTTACCATTAGCAAGAACCTGTTTCAGTTGCATATCATAAGGAATTCGAACAACTGCTTCAAATACAGTATCAGGAAGTACCGCTTGTGGAACCTCAATTTCCACGGGCTTATTAGCTAAATGACAATTGGCACATACAATACGCCCAGTCGCTTCTCGTGGATTTTCATAACCCTGCTGTGCAAAAATAGGATATGCACTTGAAATGGACGTCCGAGTTAAGATATATATCATGAGCGATACGGAAATAGATCGAGTAATCTGTTTCTTTAGCCAAGAAAAAGCATTTCTAGTTTGCATGGTCCAATCATTGATCGCGAAAATTTCTACAATAAATTGGGTAGGTCGCTAGTATAGTTCCCTAGCCACGATTCTGCTATTTGCTGGAATAATCTAGGATGAATCTTCCCGATGGTTAGAAATAGGAAGAGTAAATACGATTTTCAATACTTTGCTTATGTACAACTACAAAGTACCAAGCATTCTAATTGGATTAGATTAATATCAATGGATCCTTTATCAGTCATTCATTGAATGATAAATAACTACAAGTGACGGAGACAGACGATTTAAATAACGGAAAATCCAATATTTAAAAATTGTATCGAGAATGACTGGAAAGGTGGAAACAAGACCAGCTATAATTTGATCATTATGAAGAAATCCAAAATCTTTATAGATAGAGCACATAATTAATTCCCAACCCTGGGGTGAATGAAATCCGATACATAAATCGGTTAATAAAAGAATAGAAAAAGCTTTTACTGTGTCACTTAAGTTATATAGGAATTCCTGAGCCCAAGAGTTAAGAATAACAAGTTTTTCATTACCCAAAATTGAATACCCGCTTAGAATAATAAAACAGATGGTATTTGTTGAGAAGTGCAAAATCGTATGGATACGATTCTCATTTTGTATTTTGATTAATTGGATCGTTTCTTTATGGATTCCTATCCCAAACTCTTCGAGATGTGTTTCCGAGTATTCCTTGATCATTTCGTCCAAGAAGAGGAGTTCCTCTAATTCTATGAATTTTTCTAGAAGACTCTTTTCTTGAATATTATTCAAGAAAATTTCGGATTGCCCAGTATTCCACCAATTAGTAACCCAAGATTCCAGACATTTATTAACTGAGAAAGAAATCCACCAGGGCAAAAACACTATAGATGCAAGATAGAAAAGAGGAGTGAATGCTTTCTTTTTTGCCATTTTTTCGTCTGTGAATTGTTAATCAACCCATTCGTACACTCTATGCGATCGAATATTTCTTACACACATGAGTTTTATACAAGGTATAGAACTTATGAATCTATTTTCTTTGTGATTTTGTGGTTAGTCTTTGAATCTAGAAAGAATACAGAAATAGGCTAAGAATTCACTTCGAATGAAGAAATTAAGAATATTGTTTCCTGATATCTCAATTGGTCAAATTCAAAATCAAGTGTCTCCTTTCGATGAATGATCGAAAGAACCACTTTAAGTAATGAATATTAGTCAGATTTTGAGACGAAAGAACTCCTTTGCTATCAAAATATCCAATATTTCGAAAAAATTTCACTGATTACCCATAGTCAGGAATAGAATAATTAAGGGAAAGATATTAGGATGATAAAAAAAAATGACTGGCAAAGGATAAATTGGCTAGTTCTCATTATTTAATTAAGAAATCCAATTGTTGGTCATTAAAGAATACAAAAGAAAGAATTTCAAATTTACAAGATACGATCTATCTGGATCTAAAGTGTCAATTCCAACAAATATTGAACTAAAAAAAATTCTTGCTTTCGAAATGGTTTGCCATCTGAGATGAATCTATTATTTCGATTTGTTATTTGTTATTGAATTGCGTGCGCATAAAGACCATAAAACGCATAAAGACCATAAAAAGAGTTTCGTTTTATGGTTCTTTCATATACGTTTTCTTTAATTGAATGAACGTTCTGATTCTCAATTTCTCAAAATCCTTCAATTGGTACACGCAAGAAATAGGCTAATTCAGCAGCCTTTTGTTCAATTTCTCGTGGAGTCAAATTCTCATCAGTACGGGTCAAGGGAATGGACCCCTGGCCTCGGATGTCCATATAAAGAACACGACGAGCATAAATACCCTCTTTAACTTCTATTCTAACGGACTGAATATCTTTTATAAGGAATCGGAGGAATATGCGACGATTTTTTCCCGGAAATCCCCAACGAAAAATACAGACTACTCCTTCCTTTCTATCGAATCGATCATAACCACTACCTACATTCCAGGAAATTGTGCACCACAAATAAGAGCTAATAAAGAGACCCGCAATTCCGTAGAAAGACATCACGATTCCTTGTGGAAAAAAAATGATTTGCTGAGGCGGAAAAAAAGATAGCAAATTTCTACCAAGATAACTGGAAGTTCCAACTAATAAGAAGCCTAATGACCCTAAAAAAAGGATAAAGGCCCAGCAGAAATTACTTATTTTTCGAGACCCCGTTATAAGTTCTATCCATATATCGTCTGATCGCCAAGTCATACTTTACTCGATTGCATTTTATTGGAATTGAGATAATACCCCAGAGAAATTTGACTTTACTTTTTTGTTTCCGAAGTAACTCTCATCAACTAGCACTAGTTTGAGGTGAACTAGCACTAGTTTGATGTCAACCTTTAGGAGTAATTCATCAAATTGGTTAAATCTAAAATAATAACATACTCTTTATTTAATACGATCCCACTATACATATCGATATACATATAGATTCACCGACTACATTTCAGCCATCCAGAGATCCTGATCTATTTGAAAATTGCTAGAATTGATATATCCATATATCATGTTTCTGCGGGCATAAGAGTTTTTTCCTTTATGTTCGGTGGAAATCACATGTTATACTATATTCCAATAAATAGATACCAATAAATAGATATCCATGTTATGATACAAGTCCACGTTTTCAAAAAAAAAAAAAATGGATGAGATTGGGTCCCGGCGGATCTAAACAATCTTGTTTTTTTGAACATGAAGAAATAAAGAAGCCATTGCAATTGCCGGAAAGACTAGGCCTACTAACGGCACAAAAATAGACGGAAGGTTCAAATTTGTCATAGAAGGGGTACCTCGATTTACTATTTGTATCTGTTATTATGTTATTATATAAATAAAGATATCTTGTAATAATTAAATTAAGAATTTGAATTCTAATTAGATAATATTTATTATTAATAGAATTTGCAGAATTTTAAATTATTAGTATAGATCTAAGTATCTATATATCTAAATCTAACTGAGTACGTATAATAAGAATAAGTGCAAAGAATGTAGAACTGTAGAACTAAATAAATGGACTTATTCATCTCCTACATGAGAAAGATATGTATGATAATAAACTTTATTATTTTTCTCCATTTCTTTGTCTTTTGTTCTTGTCTTCTAATTTTCTAAAAATAGATAAAGAGTTTTTTACCGATTATCGAAAGATTCGTTCGAATCCGACCCAACATGAATTTATAGCTAAAATGGTTTTTCGGGAGATAGAGAAAGAGACAAAACTCTATTATCTATATTTAAATTTCAAATTATATACCTAAGACAAGAACAAATTCGTTTTAGTTTCCAAATTTCACGAAAGGAAGAACTCACTCTTGGTGATAAAGGCTTCTTGATTCGTAATCAGGAATATAGGTCAAAAAAAGAGTTATCCTCAACTTTCGTTTTGATTCTTTCTACAATTCGATCTTCTATCAACAAAGAAAAGGCCATTATTATCTTATTTACTTTGATTCCGATAAACTAACTACTTTTTGCTACAAACAAAAAAAAAATAATTGAACTTAGTGCTCTATTTGATTTTGCTTGACTTTTGATTCAAAGGAAAAAAGGCGTGGAGCTTAAATAACTCACTCAGAACGCTTTTTAAAAGATTACGTGGTACAATTAGGTCGAATAAACCCTTCTGGAATAAGTATTCAGCTGCTTGTGAACCTTCGGGTACTGTTTTATTCAATGTTTGTTCAATTACTCTTTTACCTGCAAATGCAATGTAGGCATTGGGTTCGGCAATAATGATATCCCCCAACATACCAAAACTAGCTGTCACTCCACCAGTTGTCGGAGATGTAAGGATTGATACATAAAATAATTTTTTATTTAATTGATAATCATATAAAGCAGACGATATTTTAGCCATTTGCATCAAGCTCAAACTTCCTTCCTGCATGCGCGCCCCCCCAGAAGCACACACTATAATAAGAGGTAAATTTTGATTGGCAGCGTGTTCAATCAAACGGGTGATTTTCTCTCCGACTACGGATCCCATACTACCCCCCATAAACTGAAAATCCATAACCCCAATTGCTACGGGAATGCCGTTTAGTTGGCCTATGCCTGTTTGAACAGCCTCGGTTAATCCTGTCTTTCTTTGATAAGAATCAATACGATCTTTATAAGGCTCCTCCTCCGAATGAAATTCAATGGGATCCAGAGAGACCATGTCTTCATCCATAGGATCCCAAGTACCCGGATCGATCAAAAGTTCAATTCTATCCGAACTACTCATTTTCAAATGATATCCACATTGTTCACAAATATTCATTTTTGATTTCAAAAATTTCTTATAATTTAATCCATAACAATTTTCGCATTGAACCCACAAATGCTTGTATTTTTGAGTTACCTCGAGATCATTAGAACTTTCTCTTATAGTTAAATCACTGCCCTTTGTGCGAGTTCGTCTACCGGAACCCTCGTTTTCAC